TATATAAGAGATTTTTCTTACATTAAAAATTTACTCTTATTTATCAAAAAAAAGGAGTGACCTATTTTTATATTATATTAATAAAATAAAGATAATCAAAAAATATTATATATTATTAAAATTATAAAATTTGAGATACCCACGTTATTAAAATTAAACTGCATAAAATTTTTTCCCGAAAATGAACATACAATTAAAAACAACGAGTAATAAAAAGCCACTAAAAAATATACAAAAATTAAAAAAAATAAATATTTACTTCACAATATTCTATTAACAATAATTATAAACTCCGATAAAAAAGACAAAGAAGGTGGGATACCTACATTTGATAAAAACACTAATGCAAATAAAATACTAAAAATTATTCTAGAATTTATAAAACTATTTATAAAATAAATTATACGCGTTGAACTAATATGGTAATATTCACCAATAACATAAAACATTAACGTTGAAGTGTAACCGTGAGCTAATATTATTATTAAAGCTCTAATTTTTCTTCTTATTATTATTAACCTTAAAGATAACAATAAAAATCTTATATGCGTGATAGATGAGTAAGCTGCTAATGACTTTGCGTCACTTTGAAACACACAAACAATTGAAGATAAAATTATTCCTAACAATGAAATTAAAATTCAAAAATTATTGTAAATAAAATTTATTGATCTTAAAATTCGTAAAAACCCAGCAGTACCTAATTTTAATAATAACCCAGCCAATAGTATTCTAGCTGTAGTAGGAGCTTCTACATGTGCTTTTGGTAATCATAAATGTAAAAAATAAACTGGAAATTTTATTATAAATCTTAAAGTTAAAACAAAAAATATTTCTCAACTTATTAAAAAATCATAATAACAAAAACTAATTATTAAATTTCTTTTATAATATACATATAAAAACGGAAAAGAGCATAAACCAGCATAAAATAACAAATAATATCTTGAATTAATTTTTTCAATTTGTTGACCAAACCCTAAAATTATAATTAAAATTGGAAATATAGATAATTCAAAAAATATATATAATATTAACAAATTTCTTGACACAAAAAATATTAAGCAGATTATAATTAATACACCCCTTAAAATTAATAAACTTTGATTAATTTCCCTAATTATCACTATGCCATAAATAAATATTATTATTAAAATTAACAAAATATAAACATTAGAATCAATTAAAAAAAAAATCCCTTTTCACGACAAATCATTTAATAAAATAATTATTATCAATGTTAATAAAAAAAAATATATATATGGTACAAAAAATATTAATATTCTTAATAATAATAATTCTAAAATAGCTTTTTATACCCAATAATTACAAATTATTTATTCTTATTAAACTAAAAAAGCAATATGATCATCAATATACAAAAACAAATAAAAATAATCAAACTACATCAACAAAATGTCAATATAAAATTGCAAATTCTAAACCTAAATGATGATTATAATTAAAATGAAATTTTATTAAACGTAATAAATTAAAAACCAAAAAAAAACCCCCACACAATACATGAATACCGTGAAAACCAGTAGATAAATAAAAAATACTACCAAAAATACCATCAGAAATAGAAAAACTTGCTTCTTTATATTCCATTAATTGAATTAAAGTAAAATATAATGCCAATAAACAAGTTAAAATTATTCTATTTGTACAACTTTTATTTCTTAACAAACTGTGATGTGCCCAAGTAACTGAAACCCCACTTCTTAATAAAATAATAGTATTTAATAAAGGTACACCAAATGGATTAACCAAATGCAAACCCATAGGAGATCAACTTTCACCTAATTCGTGTACAGGCACCAAAGCTGCATCAAAAAAAACTCAAAAAATTACTAAAAAAAAATATAAATTCTCTAAANNAATAAATAAAATTACCCCAAATTTAAACCCATCTATTACAAAAAAATTATGATAACCACTTAATCCTTCCATTGAAATATCTTTTCCTCAAGCAAAAGAAATAAATAACACTACAAATAATCTCAACAAAACCGGTAATCATAATCCATATTTAAAAAAAATAACAAATGAAGATGTTAAACTTAAAGAACTAAAAAATATATAAAATGCATAACTAGACAAACTTAAAATATGAAAATTGTGTAATATAACATTATTTTTTTTTGAAATCTAAATTCAACGTATTACTTATACTATTAATGCAATAAAACAAATATTTAATAAATTTAAAAAACACTAATATTATTACAACAACAAAAAAATACAAAAATGAAAAAAAAGATCTAAGCATAACAAAAGGTGTTTCTACTACACATTGTCCCAACCATCTTAACATTACACCAATCATAATAAATCTTCTTACTATAAATTTATTTAATTTTCTTATACATGAAATATAATTATTAATAAACCCAAAAAAATAAAAAATTACAATTCTTATTAATAATGCTAACACCCCCAAAATTTTATTAGGAATAGCTCGTAAAATTGCATAAGCAAATAAAAAATATCATTCAGGTACAATATGAACAGGTCTTATTATAGGGTTAGCTTCAATAAACATTTCGGGATCACCTAAATTAAAAGGATAAATTAAAGCAAAAATAAAAAATAAAAATCAAAAAATTACATTATATAAATCTTTATTTCAATAATCTGGACCAAAACATATTTTATCATAATCACCATGACAATAAATAATTGATGTTCTACCTGTACTATGTAACAAAATTATATGAATTATTATTAACACCAACAACCCCCAAGGTAACAAAAAATGTAACACAAAAAAAAACTTTAAAGTAGCAGAAGTAACCCCAAATCCCCTTCAAACTCATATAACTAACACAGAACCTCAAATAGGCACTACACTTAACAACCTAGTAATTACAACAGCAGCTCAAAATCTTATTTGTGCTCACACCAACACATAACCCATAAATGCTTCTAATATAATTAACAAATACAATGTTAAACCACTAAATCACACTTCAGTTAAACGATAACTTATTATAAATAAACCTTTAAAAATATGCAAATATAAAAAAATAAAAAATAATCTAGCACCATTAAAATGGAAAATACGAAACCTCCAACCAAAATTTACTTCAAACATAATATACTGAATTGCTGAAAATGCCATAACACTATCAGCTGTATAATAAAAAGCTAAAAATGTACCTGTAAAAATTTGAAAAATTAAAATTATACCTAGTATACTCCCGTAATTTCAATTTAATGTTAAACTTTTACTTGCCGGTAAAACTACAATCAATGAACTAACAAAATTTATTATATTATTTTTTCTTTTTATCGTTTTATTAATCTTAATTGCTTCAAAATTATATTTTAATTAAACTAAAAAACTTTTTATAAGCTAAAATTATTTTTTTTTAATTTTTTTTTTTATTTATTTTTTTTAAAAAAAAAATTAATTACTTTAAAAATTACATCTTTTAAATTATAATTTTTTTTTATTATTATATTTTACTTATTTAACAATGTAATTATACCCTTTTACTCCAAAAATAAATATTCTAACTAAAATAAATTACACAATATAAAAATGTTAATCTTTTTGAGCCGAAATCAAACATAGCTTATCTATTTAACATTTTATTTTATCAAAAAGAACTTTACCTTATCAAGATAATATAATAAATTTTACTAATAAAATACTTTTTAAATTAACAATAACAATATAGATGGTAAAATAACAAAATATAAAACTTTCCTATACTCATTATTTTTTACATTTTTTACACTTAAAATAATTATTCAAAATCTTAAAGAAAGTATTGATATAAACATTATAAACAATAAAATTAGTATTACTAGATTGAAATTTTTTAACACTTCACTTAAACCAATAATTTTTACAAAAAAATTAACTCTAAAGGGTAAATTTATAAAAACTAAAACAGTTTCCCAACTTAAATATTTTTTTTTATCCTCATCGTTAAATTTATTAATTAAATATAACATTAAAAAAAAATAATATATAAAAACAAAAACAACATTAATAAAAGAAAAAATAAATCTCATTAAAATTCAATTAAATGACTCAGTAGAAGATAAAACTATCAAATTTTTATAAGATTTTATTATTAATATTTGTATTATACACACAAATAAACCAAAAATTAACAAAAAAAATACATAATTTAGTATAATTTGTAATAAAATTAATAAAAATGGCAATTTTTGTAAAGTTAAAAATCACATTAAATTTATTAAACTCAACCCGTTTGTAATACTAAAAATTCAAAAATGTATTGGTGCTACCCCAATTTTTATTAACAAAATTATTAACTGTACATAATTTACTGTTAATAACAAAAACAATAAACCTAATCTTTCTTGTAAAATAAAATAATTATATAACGATCTATATCTTATAGTCAATTTATTTATTAAAATAAATAATAAAGTTATTAACAAAAAAATTCTTCATCACACAATTATATTATTAATTATTATTCTTAAAATTCTTAAAAAAATTACTATAATACAGAATATAAACAACAAAAATGAGAAGGTTACCCTAAAACAAATTTAGAAGACTTGCATTTATCTCATCAGTTAATTTTTATCTTTTGTGCTTAAAACAAATACACTTCTTTTGCTATATTAACATTTTTTAATAATTTTTACTAACAGACAAATCTAAATTTAATAAGATGTGTAAACACATTTTTGAATTAAAAATTCAACACTTTAACTTAAGTTAACATCTTTATTCATTTAAATATAAATAAATTAAACGCGAAAAAATATAACTTTGAATAAAAAAAACAAAACATTCTATTATAATGGCTATTACTCTGATTCACACATAATTTTCTCCCAAAAAATTTTCCACCCCAATATACAACATTATACTAATTAAATGACCTACTGCAATATTAACAGTCAATCGCACCGTTAAAGCTAAAGGACGCGAAAATTCTCTCACTAATTCAACTATTAATATTCTTAAAGTTTTTAAATATGCATCTCCACTTTTTCTCATATAAACAGAAAATTTTTCATTAGATATAAAAGTTATTAAAGTTCTTAATCATGCTACAATTGCATAAATAAAAGTAAATTCAATTATTCCACAAGGACAAAACGAATAACAAAAATAACCACCAAAACAACAAATTAATAATACAATAAAAGTAAAAAATGAAATTAATGAACTTAGTGGTAAATTAATATTATATCTAAACATCTCTTTTAATCCTAAAAAAAATTTTTTAATAAACACATTAAATATTCTCTCTTTAAAATACAACAAATACTGCAAAAAATAAATAAATATAAAAACATCTAAAAAATAAACTTGATTAATTTTTTTTTTTAAATAAACAAAACAAAAAAAAATCTTAAATAAATTAAAGAAACTGGTAAAAATTTAAATCAAAACATTAATATTATTTTATCATAACGAAAACGTGGATAAGATCTGCGAATAAAAATTATAACACTAAACATAATAAATCTTACTAACATTGAAAAATTAAAAAAAAAAACACTAAATAAAACTCTAAAAAAAATTAAACTCCCATATTCCCTTAAAAACAACAAAACAAAAGCAACACTACCATATTCCACATTAAATCCTCTAACTAATTCTCTTTCCCCTTCTGCAAAATCAAAAGGTGCACGATTTAATTCTGCTACTATTATTACCAAAAAGGGCATTCACACAATTAACATTATTAAATTAAATTGATTTATTAATATTAAAACATTATACTGAATAACAATTGACAAAACATACAAAGAAAAAGCAATCTCATAAGAAATACTTTGACTTCTAGCTCGCAAAGCACCTACACTACCGTATTTTGATTTTCTCACCACCCCTCTAATTATTGTTGCATAAACTGAAAAACCAATAAGACATAAAAAAAATATTATACTATATTCAAAACTTACTACATTATAAAAATAAGGTAAAACATATCATTCTAAATATATCACCACAAACGACAACCCGGGAACTAATAAAAACATTAAATCGGAAGAAAACACAGGTAATATTTGTTCCTTTTTTAACAATTTTACCCCATCTAACAACGCCTGTAAAACTGCCATAAAACTTACTTTTGTCGGACCCAAACGATTTTGTCTTCTACCCAATAAATGTCGCTCATACAAAGTAATAAAAGCAATTGCTTGCAACACAAAAACCATCATTAATAATACATCAATTAGCATAAACAACAACAAGAACTTAAATCTTTAAATTTACAATTTAACATTTTATTATAAACTACATTCTTTATTTTATTTCTTTTATAAAAAAAATTTAATCTTTGTAATATTTTTTATACTTACTTTTTTTTATTTTTAGTTCACTCTTAATAAATTACAACATAATTTTATAACCCCTATTTAAATTAAAAAATTAATTTTTAATAAAATTATAAATTTATCACTTATAAATTTTTATTACAAATTTTTTACTTTTATTATCCTTTACTTATTTTATCACTAAATAATTAAGAATAAACCTTTTGATTAACAGTCAATAATTCTTTTTAAACTAATTCTTACCCAACTTATTAAAAAACAAAATTTAACATCAAAAACAAAACTACAAGATTAAATCTTTTAATTTATTTTCAAAATAAATTATTATAGTTTATTATTAGATTCAGATTCCCCTAAATCTACTTTACTACAACTTACTCCCCTTTAGGCAATTGATGGATGATTTGTACCACTTCTAAATACTCTTCAAAAAACCATAAAAATTTTTTTACTGTCTTTTACATTTTACTTTTTTATACAAATAAAAAATCCACATTTTATTATATTGTAGGTCAAATATTACTTATACATAAACCAAATATATATCTATTTTTTTTCAATTTAAAAATTTAACTTTTATATCTTAAATATAAAATAAACGATCATACATGAGCCAATAATATTAGTAGTTAATGAGGGTTCTCACTTATTACTCAACCTCCAAAGATAATTTAGAAAATCTGCCAATATTATTTCAGTTTAAATATAACTTTACTTCTGCATCTTTTAAATTTTGATTACTTAGGTACTAATCTAATTCATTTCACAAATTTTTAAATTATAATTATTTTTTCTTTAATATTTTTAATTTTACCTAAAAATATTTAAAAATCACATTAAAACAATTTTATAATTTACAAAAAATAAAGTTTAAATTTAGTAAGTATAGCCGATTATTCTGGAACATACTTTATACAAATAATTATTTACAGGGGTAAAAATTTATTGCCCACTAAACAAATTAAATTTAAATAATGCTATTTTACCTATTTTTTAACCATAATCAAATTTTAATTTTATAAAAGAAAACTTTATAAGATAAAAACCCATTTATTGAAAATAAACTATACTTAACTTATACTATTATCTCTTCTACATTTTATACTTTTTAATTAAATTATTAATTTTATAGATTAAAATTTTTAATTTTGAAAATTAATAGTTTACGTTAACTTAAATCTATTAAAAAACACAATTATCATTACCGTAAAATTTTATTCCTCCTACCAAAATAATTATTCCTAAAACACTAGACAACACTGAAAAACACATAAAATAAAAAAACATTATTTCACTAACAAAATAAATTAATTTTATAAACAAACTCATTATTAAAAACTCAAACGCAATCAAAATAAAAATTATTCGATACCACTTAAATAACAATATTATTAATCTTATAAACATAAAAATAATTAAAAACTTTTAATCTATCACAATCACAAACAAAATTAAATTATTTTAATATTCAATATTTTAATATTTAATAAATTTAAATTATACTTTTTTTTTAAATTTTACGCAAAGCCCCAGTAAAATTTAAAAAATATCTTAAAAAACACATAAACAATAATATTACTAANCAAAATATAACTTATTAAACCTCAATAAATTTCGTAATAAAACACATTGATCCCCAATACATTATCTCAACTTTGAATATTAATTAATTTTATTAATACTAACAAAACAAAAACATTAACCCCTAAAAAATATACTTTTCTAATTTTAACTCTTGACAATCTAGAAAAATAAACTAAAATTACAAAAATTCCTCTCAAAAACAACAAACTAATAAAATAACTTAATCACACCTTATAACTCAAAGAAAACATTGGAATTACAGTCAATAAAGTTATAATTAAAAAAAATCTACTTTTTATGGGATCCATTCTTACATAACTTATTATTGCTATAAATACTCCCATTATTATAAAAAAACTAACCAAAAAATTTTTTACCTTTTTATTGTAAATAAAATATTCTTTATAAACTAAAAATTTTATCTAATTTTACCATCAACTTTTCACAACTTTTCCACTAATACAACCTTTTTCCTCTTTTTTTTACGTTACTTTCAGCAAAATTCTTAATAACCCAAATATTATATTTTTTATAAACTAAATACTGTAAACCTACTTAAATTTTATTATTATTTTATTATTTTTTCAACCTTTATTATTAATTTATTATTTTTATTTTATATTATTTTTAACCCTTATTTTAACACTAATTTTTATTTTTTTTACTAAATACTTTTACTAATTTTACCAACAACCCATTAACAACACACACTTTTTTTTTTATTTATATTTTTCTATAAAATAAACAACAATAAACAATTTTTAATATAATTTAATACAAATCTTTTAAACAACTTTATATAATGTTAACAATACAATATATTATTAATACTATAATACAGATTATAAACGCACTATATTAATTTTACTTTTACTTAACAAACACAAAACAATAAATACATTTAATCAATTAACAAATTTTTATTATTTTTTTTTACTAACAACATAATAATTATCATTAAACACACTATACAAAAATAACTACTATACATAATAAACAATATATATAAATAATAAAACACACAAGACAAAACATTATAAAATTAATTAATTAATTATTTATTAATTATTTTACTATTATTTATTAAACATATATTATTAAATTAAAAACTAATTAATTATTATAAATAAAATAATTAATTATTATTTAAATATTAATAATATTAATAAAAACAAAATAATATATTATAATTTAATAATTAATACAAAACCAATATTATTATAAAATATTATTATAATTTAAAACTATTTAAAATTAATAATTTACATATAAAACATAAATAAAATATTAATAAATAAACAATATAAATAATATTATAATACTATTGATTATATATATATATATATTTATATAAAATAGATAATATAATAAATTATATTAATAATAGATACGATAAATAAATATTTATCTTTATCATTTGGATAAGTAATATAACTATATATACTTTGTCACTATATATAGTTATAAGGAAATATGAGATACTCTCTCATATTTCCCTTTTTTTGGAGATATAATATTATTAATAATATTATAATTATATTATATTAATATATATAATATTAATATTAATATTATATTATAAAAAAGTAAATAAAAAAACTTTTTACACATTAAATTAATACATAAAATTATTTAAATTAATTTGTAAATTTATAAAATTTTATATAAAATACAAATTTATTATATAAATTAAGTATAAATAACATTAATAAATTTTATAAAAATTAAATTAGCCAATTTATGCAAATAATAGAATCTAAATTTTACGAATGCAAATCATATATTTTTCAATTAAATTAAGATCCCACAAAAGTAAATAAATTAAAAAAATTAAAAAAATTAAATTATTATACTTAAAATTACTTATATAATAATTAAAATAATTTCTAAACAATCTAAATCAATTAAAATTAATATATCCAACTTTATTAATATTTATATCAACAAATTTTAAATTTTTTATTTTATAGATGATATTTTTAGCCAAATAATCCACCAAAAATTTATAAATAAATTCTTTAATAATTATTTTATACATAAAAAAATTATAATTAAAATTAAACATAAATNAAATTAACGGTGTAAAAAAATCTACATATAATAACATTGAAGGTAAAAAAAATATATTTATATTCAATCATCATAAAAAAATTACAGAAAAAATGATTAAACCCAATCTTAAAAAATTTATCATAAAAGAAGAAGAATAATGGTAAATTACTTTTGTAAAACTTAAAAAAAATCTTTTTCACAACCGAAAACTATAACAAAAAGTCAAAAAAATTGACCCAAAAAACATTATACTAAAAAACACATTATAATTATTAAAAAAAAACATTTCCAAAATTAAATCTTTTCTCACTATACCTCTTCTATACATTAAACCACAAAGACAAAACAAAGTAATTAACAATTGCATTTGCACAAAAAAAGGTATTATCCCTATATAACCATAACCACGTCTATCTTGTTGTCCATAACTTATATGAATAATATAACCTACTTGCATAAATAAACAACTTTTAAATAAAGCATGACTAACTAAATGAACAAATGAAACAAAAGCTAAATTTAATCCTAAAGTGACCATAGAAAAACCTATTTGAGATAAAGTCCTTAAAGCAACAACCTTTTTTATATCTTCTTCTAACAATGCAGTTACTCTAGAAAAAAATATAGTAAATATACCAATAATAAGTATAATTATTATAAATTGATTATTATTTATATAATTAGTAAAATTTATTAATAAAATTAGACCCGCGGTTACTAAAGTTCTACTATGAACTAACGAACTTACAGGTGTAGGGGCACTTATTGCTTTTGGTAATCAACTACTAAAAGGAAATTGAGCACTTTTTGTAAATGAAGTTAACAGTAACAAAATTAATATCACTCTAAAAAAAAATTGTATTCTAAGAAAATAATATCCACAAAATACACATCTTCTAAAAAAAGTAAATAAAAAAAAATCACCAAAACGATTAGTTAATGCAGTATTCATAGCACCTGAATTTCTATCCCAATTATTATAAAATAACACTAAAAAAAAACTAGAAATACCCAATAAATCTCAACTAATTATTATAATAAAAACATTATTTCTAAAATTTAACATAAATATTCTCCCAACAAACACCAATAATATAAAATAATAATAATTAAAATTAATTTCATTATTTAAATAATAAGTTCTAAAAATTAACACTCTTAAAGTTACTAAACCTAAAATTAAGGAAAACAATAAAGTATTAAAATAAAAATTAAACTTTAATGAAAGAAAATCCCATTCTAAAAATAAAAAATTAATTTTAAATACTGGAAAAAACATAAAAAATAATAAAATAATAACAAAAATAACACTTATCAAATAAATTAAAACATTAATTTACACAATTCAAATTAATTTACCCATTATTCATTCTATATAAAATCCAAAAATAATAAAACTTATTAACATAACAAATCTAATCAATGAACTTAAATCACTAACAAGCAATCCTAAAAATATTACAATTTCTAAATCAAAAATAATAAACATTAATATTATAATAAAAAAATGAATACTAAATGAACTTTGAATTTTTCCAATTCTTAAAAAACCTCTTTCAAAAGTATTAATTTTAATTAATTCTGTTTTTTTAATTCTTATTCCAAAATTTATTATATATAATAACAAAATTAAAAAAATAGTAATTATTGTTACAATAAATAAAATTAACATTAACACTAAACGTGTTTATAAAATTTATAATTTTTATATTTTTCCTTTCGTACTCAATATTTTTTTTTGGAATAATTACCAAGATAAACAATTCTATTTTGCAATGAATTAAACTAATATCACGTTAAATTAAATAAAAGAAGAACAGTCTTAATAATTAAAATTTCTCCTTTTTTAATTAATTTAAATACAACATCGATGTAAAACTTACTTTACTATAACCTCTAGATTAAGTATGATTTTCTGTTAACTCCGAAGTAATTTTTTAATTTACTTGTAGAAATACACTAATTATATAATATTCTACCCTAGAAAATTTTTATTTTAATTAACAAATAAAATAAAAAAAAATTTTCGAAGACTTATCTTTGTGTAATTATTTTTATATTTTTTTATACAAATACAAATTTTATAACAAAATAAAAAAAAATTAACCAATAACTTCATTCATACTCGAACCCATTAAAAGCACTAATTATTTTGCTACCTTAATGTCCTCACGCTAAGACTGCCATTTAAATTTCATAGGGCAGAAGCAAACTTTAAATTAAAGTCTAAGTCTTTAAAAAACATTTGATTAAATTTTATTTTTTTATTAAATTTATAAATAAATAATTTTATTCAATATACTAATTTAAAATAATATAATTTTTAAAGTTAAAAAATTATTTAAACAAATTTAAATTAATTTTATGTAATGTTGTAAAACATTAAAATTAAATACTTTAACTTTTAAATTCACTTTTTTCTTAAAAAAAAAACACAATTTTCTAATACTTTCCTATGCACAAATATTATAAAAAACGACATTTCAACCCTAAAATAATTTATTTTTTATTACGTAATAATAAAACAATAAACATTTTCTACTTTTTATTTTTATTTTTTATGATTATAAAATTTTCTTTTAACAGTATGCAATACTTAATATTAAAAAAATTAAATTTATAGCCATTATATCTTTTATACCACAAATAAATATTTTTTAAAAACTACAAAGCTTTATTCATTTAAATTTAAAAAACATCAATTTTTAAAATTTTCTATAAGAGTTACTTCTAAAGCAATAGGTATAAAACTATGGTTTGCACCACAAATTTCTGAACATTGACCATAAAAAACCCCCACCGTAGGGAATCTATAACATAAAGTTCTTAAAATCCCGCTTATTGCATCCAACTTAATAGATAATCTTGACAAAGCTCACGAATGAATTACATCAGCCGAAGTAATACAAAATCGAATATTAGTATTACAAGGCACAACACAACGATTATCTACTTCCAACAATCGAGGCTCACCTAACGTCAATTGATCAATTGATTTTATATATGAATCAAACTCAAGACCGGGAATATCGCTAAATTCATAACTTCAATATCATTGATGCCCCGTAACTTTAACAGTTAAACTTCTATCTAAGTTTATTAACCCATAATAATATAACAAACTTAACGATGGAATTATTTGTATTAATAAAATTAATGTAGGAAAAATACTACACAACAACTCACCAAATTGGTATTCAATTTTTTTACTTTTAAAATATCAATTATTTATTATTAAATACAACAATAACACAATTACAAAAATTAACACCCCTAACAATAAACTACAATTAAAATTATGAAATCAATCTATGTATCTAGAAAACAATCTATTACAAAAATTTAAATTTAAACCTTGAAAATAATTACCCAATAATTTTATAACCTTTTGATTGGAAATCAAACATACTAATTATACTATAAAACTTATTATAAAATTTTAACCTGTCTATTGACAATAAACTATACTAAATTATACTAAAATTTTAATAATAATTTTAAAAAAATTAAAACAAAATTTTTAAAAATTTTTTTAACAAATTACATAATAACAAAAATCATTTTGTAACAAGAATTACTTCCTACGAGGTATGAACCCGTTAGACTCACATATCCTATCTTATTTTTTTTTTAAAAAAAATTATAATTTTGCCTCAATTCTAAATTTTAAAATTTCTCAAACCTTTTAATTTGCAATTAAACATACCTACAATACTAAAGAAACAATTTTTTAAAATCGAACTACTAAAATAAATTTCCCTTTGATAACTATGTCCAAAAACATAACTTCTATAACTATATTCCGGACTACTATTCACAAAATTATCTATTAATACCAAACGATAACTAAAAAAAGATTCCAACAATACAAATAAAAACATAAACAACGCAAACACCCTTACTATAGAACCGTACGAAGATAATACATTTCACACAGAATAAACATCAGGATAATCAACATACTTACGCGGAAAACCATGTAAACCAGCAAAATGCAAAGGAAAAAAAGTTAAATTCACACCAAAAAACATTAAAAAAAATACTACACTCATTATTAACTTATCATACACATAACCTGTCATAAAACTTCATCACAATCTAATTCCCATAAAAATACCAAAAACTGCACCCAATCTTAATACATAATGAAAATGTCTAACAACATAATACGTATCGTGTAAAATAATATCTAATCTTGAATTTGATAAAATTACCCCAGTTAACCCACCGATAGTAAACAAAAAAATAAAACCTAAAACCCACAACAAAACAGGTTGAAAATTTATTTTTATACCAAACAATGTAGCTAATCAACTAAAAACTTTTACACCAGTAGGAACAGCAATTACTATAGTAGCTGCAGTAAAATAAGCACGCGAATCTAAATCTATACCGACTGTATACATGTGGTGAGCCCACACTACACAACCAATTAAACCAATACTTAAAATTGCATACACCATACCCAACGAACCAAACACTTCTTTTTTACCCGTTAAATATAAAGATGATTGTCTAACAATACCAAAAGCCGGTAAAATTAAAATATATACCTCTGGATGACCAAAAAATCAAAACAAATGTTGATAAATCAAAGGATTACCACCAGTAGACGGATCAAAAAACGAAGTATTTAAATTACGATCGGTTAACAACATAGTAATTGCACCAGCTAAAACCGGCAATGATAAAATTAATAAAAATACTGTAACAAATACCGTTCAAACAAATAAACTTATATGCTCCAACGAAATAGAACTTCTACGTAAATTTTTAGTAGTACACATAAAATTAATACCACCTAAAATAGATCTTAAACCAGCACAATGTAAACTAAAAATTGCTAAATCCACACTCCTACCCGGGTGACCCAACGTTCTTAAAGGAGGATATACTGTTCAACTAGTACCTGCACCCATATCAACAAAACACGAATCTAAAATCAAAAATATTGCCGTAGGTAACAATCAAAAACTTAAGTTATTTAAACGAGGAAAACTTATATCAGGTGCCCCCAACATTAAAGGCAATATTCAATTACCAAACCCTCCGATTATTGTCGGCATTACTATAAAAAAAATCATTAAAATTGCATGAGCAGTAATAATAGAATTATATAATTGCCCATTATTTAACAAAATTCCTGGTTTAGCTAACTCTAAACGAATAATTAATGACAACCTAGTACCTACTATTCCCGATCACAAACCAAACAAAAAATACAAAGTTCCAATATCTTTATGATTAGATCTTTCCAATCAAACCGATAAACCCTCTTGATATTTTATATATATACTTAT